TGCAATATTTGATTGATCACAATTCTATAGATTCCATTTACTATAAAAGCTCCCAAAGAAGTCATTAGAGGGATCTTTCCTATCAAAATTGTTTGTTCTTGGATATACCTACGCCTATCGTTTTTCCAAATGAGTCTCGCGGATACATATAATTCAGAAGAATATGTGAGTGATTCATACACAGCATCTCTTTCCTTTATCAGGGGTTCTACCAATTGATATCTTTCCAAAAATAATTCAAAGTCAATTTCTTGATTTGTATCTTCAATTTTTGGAAACTTAGAAAGCTCTTCTGCCAAACCCTGATCAATGAACCTACAAAATCCTTCAAATTGTATCTGATTAAATCCAGGTATTGTGGACATTGCGTCTATCCCGGATTATTTTGAAATTGTCAGTTATTTATATTCATCCATATCGAATTCTAAAAAAAAAAAAAAAAAATACCATTTTGGCTGGCTCATTATCCATCAAAGAAAATCCTATAGATCTAGCAATGATGGAATTTCGATTCTATGAATCTTTGACTGGAATCTATGAGATAGGTGAAATACAAATTGATACTGAACTTATTTTAAGAGATGCAACCGGAACGGAATTGATAAAACAGTCCTAGAAACAGAATTCTACCATTTAGGCTTACTCTGCTTTGGGATTTTTTTTTAGAATATCAAAACTGATTCAGTTTCTTATATTATAACGGTATTGAAATTCTAATATACTTGAATATTGAATACCAGAAAACTATATGAATGTTGTATTTATTAACTTAACGTTAACGCGGGATATACCTAATTTATATTTCCATCTTCTCTCTTCTTTTATTGCCCTCCTGTCGTCAATTGACAGTATGACTTAGGGCGCAATATAATTTAAGTGGTCAAATCATATTTTGGTAAAGCACCTTTGGAGAGTAAAGGATCTTGGATCTAACGCAGAACCTTTGTGAATGAGAAAGATAAAGACGATAAAGACCAATGAAATCAAGTTTCAAGGTTGTAATTGAATGGTAAGGTTTGATTACCATTAACCTCCAGAATAGTGAACGAGTTTTTCGGTTTGATTCATCTCCTATTCATCTCCTAAAGGCAGCTCTCGGCCTGAGTTATATTAAGTTAAGGTGGCCTTAGGCATTAATTACCTATGGTATTTTTCTTATTACCTAATTGTCTTTCTAGTGCTTTTTTATTTTCTAAAGGCGGCCGGGACCTATTATTTCTAGTTTATTTATGAATCAAGGTGGCCATAGGCCCCTATGGTCCAGTGGTTACGACCTCTCTCTTTCACGGAGAAAACGAGGGTTCAAGTCCCTCTGGGGGTATACCAAGACTCAAGACTATAGTAGTGGGATTTTCTATCAAGTGATCCATATTTGTCAAGTCCTTCTAATAGTCTACTCAGTGGGACTTTGTATTTTAGATCAAGTGATATGTATTTGTCAAATCTGCCTGGGAGACGAAAGGAAGTTGATTATGGAACGTCTAAAATGAATTAGGCGTTGGGTCGATGCCCGAGTGGTTAATGGGGACGGACTGTAAATTCGTTGACAATATGTCTACGCTGGTTCAAATCCAGCTCGGCCCAACAATTTGCCAATCTACTACCAGATGGTAGAACACTCTTGTTCTTAAGAAATACCAGATACGATACGAGAGAATAAAAAAGAATCCAAAATTTCTGCTAGATCTCTTCTTATTTCCCTGGGATTGTAGTTCAATAGGCAAGAGCACCGCCCTGTCAAGGCGGACGTTGCGGGTTCGAGCCCCGTCAGTCCCGACGCAATAAAGTACATCAATTCGCCTCTCCATTTTCTGTGAAAGAAGGGACAGAGAGCATAATTGAATTCCGAAGGGGTTTCCCTTCTTTTTTCAGGATTCTGTCGAAGAAAGAACAAACCCTAAACTAAAATGAAAATAACTAAAATAGTGAAGTTGATAGAATATTCCATCTTTTCTCCTGCGACTCATCTTTCTCATACTTCTTTGTCTTCCAAAGAAATTTAGATCATTAAAATTTAGAACCAAATTCCTCTCTTTTTCCACTTCGCTTGTATTATTTGTTGGGGTTTTGTAGTTCGGACGGGTGTTTAGATTTCGTTTCGTTTGATGGTTCTATAAGGAAGACCTAAGGTAGGTTATAGAAAATAAAGAACAGAAAAGAAGGATAAATAAAGTAAAGGAATTTTTGATTGGTCCGGGAATCCAATCTTGGATTCGGTATGGATAAAAGATGTTCGTATGTTATACTATTCAATTCTCGACGACGAATTAATTTAATAGCTCAGATATTGTGATTCATGATATTGATCCGATTCAAGATCATCGATAGGTAATGCATTCATTGAATTGACAGGTGAAAGATTTATCATCTCTATGGGATTAAATCCCGAGTTATTGTGAAATAAAAAAAACGATGAGATTATGGAAGTAAATATTCTTGCATTTATTGCTACTGCACTGTTCATTTTAGTTCCAACTGCTTTTCTACTTATAATTTACGTAAAAACAGTCAGTCAAAATGATTAATTACTTTAAATGAAACTTGACTTCTGAATTCTTATCAATAGTTGAAGAAATCAAATGAAAAGTATTCTATTTTTACGTCTTAAATGAAATCAACGGGCTATCATCGGCGGTCTTCTATGAGATCCGAGAGTATGGTAAGTAAGAAATTGATTTCTTACTTACCATACTCTCTATTAGTGTTATAGTAGTGTATAAAATTATTTCTAATAAAGTTGGTATCATATATTAGCTTCTATCTTCAATATATGTAGTTATTAATCCATATATGGAATTGACGTAGGACCCAATTCTATTTCTTTGATACATCTATTTATTCCGATGAATCTGAAATAATTACTGTTATAGAATAAATTTCTCCACTAGAATCCAATGGAATTTGGAAATGAAGATATTTTGATTTGAAAATGATTTCAATTCAAATAAAAAATGCGTTGCAGAACGATCTATAAAACAATTGATACCGTTTCATTCCTCAACTAAATTAGGAGTGCTTCTAAAGTCCACTTCTTCCCCATACTACGAGTGAAAGGGAAAATGTGAAGACTACCATTAAAGCAGCCCAAGCGAGACTTACTATATCCATGTGAATTATGTCCCTTATCTCTATGATAGAATTATTCCATTATTGCTCACTAATAATAGTAGAATGAATGGTCCAGAGTCAAAAAGGGATTCAGGCCGAACACTATTGATGAACCAATCAAATAAATCCATTTCAAAAATTCCTATATGATTTCTAATCGGGAAAGACTAAACACAAGTAAAATAAACAATAACACTACAAAGGAATGTTACTAATGGAACATCTAGTAATAAAAAAAGAGGGTCCATTCCTTTTTCTTGCCCTTCAAAGTAAAAATAGATCAATTGCTATCTATTACAAATTTTTTCCTATTTGATCTAATACGTACCCTTTCCCGATTGTCTCTCTGAAGGAGTTGAGAGATAGTATATTATACTCTTAACGAGGGGTTTCAAAAAAAAAAAATATTTTTTTTCACTTTTTATTTTCTATAAAAAAGGAAATTATCCATCTCAATCTAATAGTGATTGAATGCCTAAACACTCAGAGATTCTCGCGAGTCTATATATGTAGATTAAGAACTTCCCCCAACCAGTAGTTAAATTCTCTGCCGGCTATCCAATAAAGAGTAGACATTACATTAGTAGTAGAAAGGAATCGGGAAGTCTTGCTTCGACCATTATAATCTTTCTTTGAATTTTGGATTCAAAGATTTCTTTACAAAATACCCAGAACGGATGTTTAGAATCAACCAAGTATTAAAAGTCCCCTTATTCTGTTCTGCTGGGTAAAATTTGGTTGAGTTATATCAGCAGAACAGAATAAGAGATTTCGATTCGTTTATTGATGAGGCGGCACCCGGATTTGAACTGGGGAAAAAGGATTTGCAGTCCCCCGCCTTACCACTCGGCCATGCCGCCAAAACGATACACAATAGGATCAAAATTTCCCTTTTTGGGTTGGATTACTAAATTTTAGTTTATTGTACTTGCATCCCCTTTTTAATCCTTTTTCTAAATTTAGAAAAATGAGAAAATAAACCCTTTTTCCCCTTTTGATTGTATTTGATCTACCCCTTCGATTGATTGTATAGTATAGTATCTCAAAACACACAATGACAAAAAGCTTCCCCTCACTTTTCTATTGAAAAAGAAAATGTATATTTTCACTCAAAAAAACCAAAATTTATGACAAATGGGAACCATTAACTATTCGTTGACTGAGAATTCGTGAATGATTCTTGGATTTGAATCTAAAATGTGGTTTGCCTAATGACATAAGAAAATACAAATTGATACATACTTAATTGATTCTTTTGAATCAAAAATCCTTCTCAATTTCCATTATAACAAAAACGATAAGTATATGTAAACCCCAGAACGTAAATTGTTACACAGATACAAAATTGGCTATTTAGAGTTGTTGCCTATAAATAAAAAAGAAAGGGAATTTTTTGGAACAAAAAAAGGCCCGGCTGGGTATTGACCGGGCCAGGCCAAAAGGGCACTTCGAACAAAATCAAAAGAAAAGCAAGAAGGTCTTCTTTATTTATTTTTCTATTTGGATCTTTCGAGCATCTAAATGGAATTGCTAATTATATAATAACGATAAAGAATGTGAAAGAAATACTTTCTTTAATCCTTACTTGATGTGTAATGTAACATAGTAATTATCTTTTTCAATTGGGAGAGATGGCTGAGTGGACGAAAGCGGCGGATTGCTAATCCGTTGTACGAGTTATTCGTACCGAGGGTTCGAATCCCTCTCTTTCCGTTTCCGTTGATGACTTTCTATTTTTTTTATTTCAAATTTAGCAAACCCCTGTTTATTTTTTTCCTAGTTAAATGTGTGGAATAGCTAAAAGAAAATATTAAGAAAATTGTAAAATCAAGCAAGAAAAACGAAATTTTTATTTTATTCTTCACGTCCAGGATTACGTCCTGGATCATTGGATAGGAATCCAAAGATGAAGAGAGAAACAAAGAATATTACTACTGTGTAAACGAAAAGTTTGAGAGTAAGCATTACACAACCTCCAAGATCATTTTTTGAAAAAGAAAAACGAGAAAAGAAAAGATAATAGATCCTCCATTTTTATATCACATATCCTATTTTGACACCAAGAAATGAATAATAGAAATAGAAAAGAATGTTCAGAAATTCAAATGAAGTTTCAATTTTTAATAAGAGTCTTTGATTACCACAAATAACTTTCATACCGACAATTAGATATTGTAAGTGACCCTAAGCTAATAAGGTATTTCGCCGGAAAAAGGATTAAAATCGGGAAACGGGGCGAGCCGAATTTATCGCGGCTATCCGAGAATTTCAATGTTTGAATTGAAGGTTCATACTGTCAGACTTATTTGATCTTATCAATTGTTATCATTTTTCTCGAATAAATCATGAATTTTCTAGGATACTATTAAAGATCTTATCGAAAACTTACAGCAGCTTGCCAAACAAAGGCTAAAAGAAAAAAGAACAGGGGTATGACTGGCATAACATCTACGATTGGATTCAAAAAAGCATAGGCTTCGGGCAATTTGGCGAAGAAAAGACTACTCGGATAAAGGGCAGAATTAAGACAGATCAAACTAAAGATATTAAGCATAACAGACATTTTTTTTTCGTCGAGATAATTGCATTTTGATTGAGTTATTGATATAAGGAAAAATGAAGAAAGTAAGGTAGACAAAAAAATACTTCTTTTTCCACTCAATCAAAAATCCTCCAATTCTCAAAGGAGAATAGAAGAAATCATACTTTCATACAATATCTTAATTGAATTATATGTAATGATCAATAAATTCAGTTGAATTCTAGATATACACATGTCAAAATTCTAGCAACGAATCTATAATCTATAATCAATTCTATAAAGGAGAAAGATTTTCTATAGATAGTTGGGCTGGAATTGACGAACACTTAATACCAATATTATTCTTTATTAGTATTAGTGTCCAATAAAAATAGAAATGGGGCGTAGCCAAGCGGTAAGGCAACGGGTTTTGGTCCCGCTATTCGGAGGTTCGAATCCTTCCGTCCCAGAGCATATCCCTTGTATCCGAAGACTTCTTTTTTGTTCAACAAGGTTCTGTTTCAAGGTCTAATATTGGATAGAATATTATTCCTCTTTCTTTTTTTATTTTGAATGATTCTTTTCGGAATCATATCTGAATTTTTCACAAACTGAACTAAATCGAGTTCAAATTACATGCAAAAGTAACTAAACCCTTTTGTGATCCAGATAAAGATAAGATGGGACATAGATCTGTAGAAAGATTACTTAACCTCAGGTTAAACAAAATATGAAAATACATATAAAAGAGGAAGTGCTTAGCCTATAGGTATGTATTGTTATCCTATTTCAGTGACAAAAAGTCTTTCCATTTTTGTGAAAAAGAATTTGCATCCCTAAAATATGAAAATTGAAATATTTAACAATGATATTTCTTTTTATTGTTCGATCTATTTAGATTATTTGCTTTACATCATTGACAATTCCATTCGAAAAGAAACAGAAAACTCTCTTTCTTATGATAATCAAATGGAATCTTTATTGTAAAACTTGACTCAAATAATGATGTAGAAGTAAGAAACTTTTTCAAGTATAAAGATTTGTAATGATTCTTTATGGATTGAATATTTGGGAAGTTTTGGGAAGTTGGAATGGGTCAGTCTATCTTATTGAGTCACTTGAAGAGGCAGAGTCAAATAGAATTTACTTATTCGTGTGATTTCTGTTAGTTATGTTATTTCTATATTTAGATTTCTGGATATTTCTGTTAGACATTTTTTTGAGATAGAGATTTATAGAAAAAGTTCCATTCATACAAAAAAGCCGGGGTCTTGCTAATATTTCTTCAGAAAAATCTTTATTATCTATGTAGATAAGAAAAAATAAATGACTATGTCTCTGTACCGACTGAACCAATGACTATTCATGATTCCATAATTGAATCAATTCCATACTGGTTCCAAATTAGAGGAATGTTATGGTAAAACTTCGTTTAAAACGATGTGGTAGAAAGCAACGTGCGACTTGAAGGACACGATCCGGTGTGGATTCTTATTCTTACATCCACCATTTTATATAGGAATGAAGGTGCTCTTGGCTCGACGTCGTTTTTCTATTCTACTAGAACCCTTCTTTTTTTTATTGGGTTGTAATGTAAATAGTTCGTGATGGAGCTCGAGTAGAAAGTAAAGTATTGATGAATTTCTCAGGGGCAACGATCTAGGGTTAATGCCAATCAATAAATTGGAACAACTTCGTAAGTATATCTTCGATATAGAAATCGAAAGGATCCGATTCGAGCAAATTTTCAATTCAAAAAATTTGTTGGAACGGCTAAAACTTTTTCGATCCACAGTGTATCGCGCACGAATCAACCATCGGTATGATTCTTTGATAGAAAGAAATCACAAAAGGGGTATGTTGCTACCATTTTGAAAGGATTAAGAAGCACCGAAGTAATGTCTAAACCCAATGATTTAAAACCAAGATAAAGGATCCCAGAACAAGGAAACACCACCTCAATTGTCTCACGGATCCAAATAAAGAATCCAAATATATTTGAAATGAGACGAAAAAGGGGGGGTTAAAGACCACTCAAAAAAATCAAAATCTTAATTTATTTAAGATATTTGAGAATTATTGAACTTGAGTTATGAGTACAAATGATTTTTTTTCAGGAAGGAAGCTAAAAATTATATACTAATTTATTGATTCCTTCCTATTTATTCTAATTTTATCCGTAGACAAAACTTCGAATCATTTTTTATCGAGCCGTACGAGGAGAAAACTTCTTATACGGTTCTAGGGGGGGGGGGGAGTTCTTTTTCATCTACATCTATCCCGATGAGCCGTCTATCGAATCGTTGCAATTGATGTTCGATCTCGAAGAGAAGGAAGAGATCTTCGGAAAGTGGGTTTTTATGATCCTATCAAGAATCAAACGTATTTAAACGTTCCCGCTATTCTCTATTTCCTTGAAAAAGGCGCTCAGCCTACAGGAACTGTTCAAGATATTTTAAAAAAGGCAGAGGTTTTTAAGGAACTTTGCCCTAATCAAATGAAATTCAATATAAATTAAGGAAATAAAAACTAAGGATAGGATAGTGATTTCTATATCATTTTGGATATCTTTTCTATACTATACTATGTTTTTTTATTTCCTTCTTTTCTTGCTCTATTCGTATCTATTTCTCATTGCTTTTATAGAATTTTATAAGGAAACCTTATTTGATGGATCCTTACAAAATAGAAAATGATGGCATTACCTGCAATAGGGTGGTTTTCATTCGAACTCTAATACCAAGTAAGAAACAAGGAATCAAAGTTCTTTATTCGACTTATTATATATGGATTCAATACACTATTGATTGCATAAATCCTTTTTCTACTTTTTCTTTATTGATTCTCCATCTAAACTAAAAATTTTAGTATATATGTATATGCCCCAACACAAGTCTTTTTTTTTTTTTTTTTTACTATTATTTCAATTTTAGTTCTTGTATTTTTTCCATCGTATTCTTTTATTAACCTTTATATTGACAATATTGTATCGAACAAATATAATTCATCGTGATAAGCAGCTCTATTTATTTCTGTCCCATAGGTTTGCTTTTTTACTTGTTGATTCAAATGATGGGTTCGTTGGATTAGCTTTGCTACTCGGATTTTTTATTGAAAAAGTGGATAACATAGAAATAGAAATAGGGGATGGTCCAGCATTTTTTACATTTCTTTATTTTTTTGATCGGGAAATTTTTTCTTTTTTCATCTGATTTAGTCATTTTTATGTTCCAAATAGATTAAAAAAATTTTTTATATATTTTTTTGATTTCGTAGATTAATGCTTTGATTTAATCATTTTGTTTTATTCTGATTGTATCTACATACCCTTTTTCTATTTGGGTTGCTAACTCAACGGTAGAGTACTCGGCTTTTAAGTGCGGCTAGGATCTTTTACACATTTAGATGAAGCGAGGGATTCGTCCATACCATCGGTAAAGTTTGGAAGACCACGACTGATCCTGAAAGGGAATGAATGGAAAAAATAGCATGTCGTATCAATTCAGAGTTCTGAGAATATTTTATTCTTTCCGGCTCGATACAAAGCCTTCATTTAAATTATTCAAAGGGAGCAAATCGAAGTCAATTTCAAGTTGGGTCGAATTAATAAATGGATAGGGCCCCATGGCTTCAATTAATTTCATTTTGAGTATAGGGAAAGAAAAAGCAACGAGCTTCCGTTCTTAATTTGAATGATTACCCGATCTAATTAGACGTTAAAAAAAGATTAGTGCCCAATACGGGAAGGCTTTCTCCCAGGAATGTATTCTTTTTTTTTTAATGAATCCTAAATATTACCACTCTCCATTACATAATGGAGAAGTATGTGTATAAGAAACAGTATATTGATAAAAAAATTTCCAAAATCAAAAGAGCGATTGGGTTGAAAAAAGTAAAGGATTTCTAATCATCTTGTTATCCTATAATGAAAACGAACATAAATACTTCAATTTAAATGGAAAAAGAGAGGATAGAGAATCTGTTGATAAGTTTATCTGTATCCGAGGTATCTATTCTGTACTATATACCTTGTTTTGACTGTATCGCACTATGTATCATTTATAACCCCCAAAATCCTCTACCTTTCATTTAAATAGAATTTCAAATGGAGAAATTCCAAAGCTATTTAGGGCTAGATAGATCTCACTACTTCTTATATCCACTTATCTTTCAGGAGTATATTTATGTACTTGCTCATGATCATGGTTTAAATGGATCTATTTTGTTGGAAAATGCAGGTTATGACAATAAATCCAGTTTACTAATTGTGAAACGTTTAATCATTCGAATGTATCAACAGAATCATTTGATTCTTTCTGTTAATGATTCTAAACAGACTCCATTTTTGGGGCACAACAAGAATTTTTATTC